TATGGAGAGAGAATTTAGTATTGGGGGGTTTTGGGTAAGGTAAATTATTTTGGAGATACTGGGATAAGAGTCAATAATTTTTGTAATCATTTAAAGATCAAAAAGAAAAGGTGTTTAAATTTGCGGGCGGGGTAAGTAATTGAGGGTGGTTAAGGTTAGAGTGGGAATTCTGTAGTAAAAAATTTTTAGTCCATCAAGCATTAACTCCTTAATACCTATAGGTTAATATGCTAGACCAAGAATATTGACTAATAAGTCCAGCTACAATTGAATTGACTGCAACGGGGCCTCTGACGGCCAATGGTGAGTCCAAGCATCCCCCAAAAAATAAAACCACTAAAGGCATGACAGAGCAGTTATGTTGGGTCACGGGTTAAGAATGGAACTAATCCATCGTGATGTCTTATTTAAGAGGAACGAGTGGGCGATTATGCATGATATGGCCCTGAGGTAGGAACCAGATGCCAGATAAAGTTTCACGCTAGCTACCCCCAAGTGTTATGGGCTCAGAGCGAGAAGAGGGATCCGTATTGGGCGGGTTGATGATTTCACGGAGGTTGGTAGATTAAGAGACCACCATTGGGAGGGGATAGTCATTTGGAGCAGGAAAGGTTTATGACGGAAATGGGGTATGTGCCGCGAGTGAATGTTATGTGCTATGGGGAATAATGGATTGAATTGTATTAGTTGGGCTTTTCGTGTTGAGAAGGATTGCTAATGGATAAAGGATTTCATGTTTTATGTACTATATGAGTATATTAGGACGTGCTTATATGCATGGGGAATGGGAATTTAATGTTAGATAAACATGGTATGTCTTATGTAATGTTAATAATTTAATGTACTAGAACATTATTTTATGGGGTTAGTGCATTAATGCACGAATTACATGATGGCAATAAATGTTCGTAGAAAAATTTTTAATACTGACATAAAAGTCAAATTTTGGTGGTATCGTCGAAAGATGAGGCAGGGGGTAGTTTAAATTAGTAATATCAGCTTTGGGAGTTGAAGGTGGAATGTGAAATTCCTTCCCTGAGTTTTGCTTTAAGAAGATTTGAGGGCTTCATTTTTGGTTTACAAGACCAAAGTAATAGTTATACTATTAAAGCGTCTTCATTTAAGGAGTTTATTTTCAATCAAACTGGCAGCTGGTATAATTAGGAGGATAATAGAAAAGTAGAGCACGGAGGCTAGTTGTCCAATTGTAATAAAGGGGTATTCTACGGGTTGGCCTCCAATTCATGTTAATGTGAAGAGATCCGCTACTAGGATTCAGAAGAGGCATTGGCTTAGAGGTCGGAATATTATGCTTCGTTGTTTCGATAGATGAAGAATAGGAAATAGTATGAGGATTAAGATGGAAAATACGAGTGCGAGGACACCTCCTAGTTTGTTTGGGATGGATCGGAGGATTGCATAAGCAAAAAGGAAGTATCATTCTGGTTTAATGTGAGGGGGAGTATTTAGGGGGTTAGCTGGAGTATAATTATCGGGGTCTCCTAGGAGGTCTGGGGAGAATAGAACTAATATTATGAAGATTAATAAAAGGGCTAATAGTCCTAGGAGATCTTTAATTGTGTAGTAGGGATGGAAGGGGATTTTGTCAGAGTCTGAGATTAGGCCTGATGGATTGTTTGATCCTGTTTCGTGAAGGAATAGAAGGTGAACTATAGCCAGGGCAGCAATAATAAAAGGTAAAATAAAGTGAAATGCGAAGAATCGGGTAAGAGTAGCTTTATCAACTGAGAATCCGCCTCAGATTCATTCTACTAGATTTGTCCCGATGTAAGGGATAGCTGATAGGAGATTGGTGATGACAGTGGCTCCTCAAAAGGATATCTGTCCTCAAGGAAGGACATAGCCTATGAATGCTGTGGCTATCACTGCAAATAAGAGAATTACCCCAATGTTTCATGTTTCGAAGTAGAGGTAGGAGCCGTAATATAATCCACGGCCTACGTGTAAGAATAAGCAGATGAAAAATATTGAGGCACCGTTAGCATGTATATAGCGAATAAGTCAGCCATAGTTGACGTCTCGGCAAATGTGGGTGACAGAGGAGAAAGCGGTAAGTGTATCTGATGTGTAGTGTATGGCTAGGAAAAGTCCGGTTAAAATTTGTATGATTAGGCAGATGCCTAGAAGGGAACCAAAGTTTCATCATGCTGAAATATTGGATGGAGTAGGAAGATCAACGAATGAGTGGTTGATGATTTTAATAAGTGGGTGGGTTTTGCGGATATTTGTCATTATAGTTTTTATAGTTGAATAACAACGATGATTTTTCATGTCATTGGTCATGGTTAGATTCCATGTGAAAATAATGACATATATAGCTTATTTATTAAGTATACTGTTTGTGTTAGGTTTTGTCGGATTTTCTTCAAAGCCTTCACCTATTTATGGTGGGTTAGGGTTAATTATTAGTGGTGGAATTGGGTGTGGAATTGTTTTATACTTTGGAGGATCTTTTTTGGGGTTAATGGTGTTTTTAATTTATTTAGGGGGTATATTGGTAGTATTTGGATATACAACGGCTATGGCTACTGAAGAATATCCTGAGACTTGAGGTTCAGGTGTAGTAATATTTGGTGTATTACTGTTAGGGTTGTTAGTAGAAATGGGTGTGATGCTGTTATCTATTTTATATGATGAAGTGGAGATTGTGATTGAGTTTAATAATTTGGAAGATTGAGTAGTGTTTGAGGGAGATGAATTAGGTTTGATTCGTGAAGACTCAATGGGGGTGGCAGCTTTATATAGCTGTGGAAGCTGGTTAATGGTTGTAGCGGGTTGGTCTTTGTTTGTCAGTATTTTTATTGTAATTGAGATTACTCGTGGAAATAGATTATGAATATTGAGGCTAGGGTAATGGATAAGAGAAATGAGAGGAAGTAGAGCTTAATGAGGCCCTTGTGATTAGAGGTTATTGTAGAAGCAGAAGATTGAATATTGGCGATTAGTTTAGGTATTGCTTTTTCAATTCAGATACTGTCTAGAAGGGTTGAGGCCAATTTCTGGCTTAGAGTAAGGTTGAGGTACGGGTGAAGTCGGTGTATTGTTAGGGGGAAGTAGCCTAATATGTTTGAGAAGTTGGATAGGTTTGTGTAGGGTTTAGTTTTTAGGAAAAGGGTTATTTGGTTTAGGTCTATGGCAATTGTAAAGCCTGCAATGGTAATTAAGAGGGCAGTTAATTTTAGGTGTGTGGGTATGGTTAGAATAGGTGTATTTATAGGGGGAATGTTGCTGGATAAGAGATATCCAGCAAGGATACTGCCAATTAAGAGGCGTTTAATAGAGTTAATAAGCTTAGGGTTGTTTTCATTAATAGGAGTTAGAGGAGAGAATCGAGGCTGTCCTATAAGAGCGAAAAAAATAATTCGTGTACTGTAGACAGCTGTGAGGGAGGTAGCAATGAGTGTGATAATTAGGGCTCAGGCGTTGGTATACGACGTGTTAGCGGACTCAATGATTAGGTCTTTGGAGTAGAATCCGGTTAAGAAAGGTATACCTGTTAATGCAAGGCTTCCTACAACTAGGGAAGAGGAGGTAAATGGTAAGGTTTTAAATAGGCCTCCTATTTTTCGAATGTCTTGCTCATCATTTAGGTTGTGGATAATTGAACCAGAACATATAAATAGTATTGCTTTAAAGAATGCGTGGGTACAGATGTGGAGAAAGGCTAGGTGAGGTTGATTAATGCCGATCGTTACTATTATTAGTCCTAGCTGGCTTGAGGTGGAGAATGCTACGATTTTTTTGATATCATTTTGGGTTAATGCGCAGATTGCTGTGAATAGTGTGGTGATAGCGCCTAGGCAGAGTGCTAAGGATTGGATGGTTTTATTAGTTTCAATGAGGGGATAAAATCGTACTAGAAGGAAGATTCCTGCTACTACTATTGTGCTCGAGTGAAGGAGGGCTGATACAGGGGTTGGGCCTTCTATGGCAGAAGGGAGTCAGGGGTGGAGGCCAAATTGGGCTGATTTGCCAGTTGCTGCTAAGAGTAGGCCAATTAGGGGTAGTAAAGTTGGTTTTATGATGAATAGTTGTTGGAGGTCTCATGAGTTTGAATTAGTTAAAAATCATGCTATTGCTAGTACAAATCCAATGTCCCCTACACGGTTGTATAGGATGGCTTGAAGGGCTGCTGTATTGGCGTCTGTTCGACCATATCATCAGCCAATTAGGAGAAAAGACATAATTCCTACTCCTTCTCACCCGATGAAGAGTTGAAATAGGTTGTTAGAGGTTACTAAGATTATTATGGTGATTAGGAATATTAAGAGGTATTTGAAGAAGCGGTTGATATAGGGGTCAGAGTGTATATATCATATTGAGAATTCTATGATGGATCATGTGACGAATAAGGCGATGGGTATAAATAGTATTGAGAAATAATCTAGTTTAAAGCTTATGGTGAGGTTAAAGGTTTGGATAGTTATTCAGTGTCAGTTGGAAATAATTATTTCGTAATCTGACTGAATAAATATAAGTATCGGTGTTAAGGAGAAAATAAGGGCATAAATAATGGTATTTTTTACATAGTTAGGATACTTGTCACTTTTATATAGGTCGGTTAGGGTGAGGAAGATGGGAAATGTAAGTGCGAGAAGAGATAATATGATAAGTGAAGAGAATAGGTTTATTACTTTTATTTGGAGTTGCACCAATTTTTTGGCTCCTAAGGCCAATGGATTACTTCTATCCTATAAAAGTTAAGAAAGCCGTGGGCGTAGACACGGGGGCATGAATTAGCAGTTCTTGCATTACTTTCTCGGTAAATAAGAGGTATTAAATCTCTAGCTTTAGATTCACAATCTAATGCTTTAATAATTAAGCTATATTTACAGTAGGGTTGACCTAGGATAATTGATGGATTTATTGAGAGTAAGATGAGTGGGAAAATATGTATGAATATTAGTGTATTTTCACGAGTTAGTGATGGACTGATATTAGATATGTGATATGTAAATTTTCCGCGTTGAGTGGAGATTAATATATAAAGTGAGTATAGGGCTGTAATTAATATATTTACCCCAGTTAAGATAATTGTTATGTTTGATCATGAGAAGGAAGCTAGAATGATGAATAGCTCTCCAATTAAGTTAATTGTAGGGGGTAGTGCTAGGTTAGTTAGGCTAGCTAGCAGCCATCATATGCCCATAAGAGGGAGAATTGATTGTAGGCCCCGGGCTAATAGTATAGTTCGACTATGGATACGTTCGTAGTTAGTGTTAGCGAGACAGAATAATATGGATGATGTCAGTCCATGGGCAATTATTAGAGCTGTTGCCCCTATAAAGCTTCATGGGGTTTGAATTATAATGGCCACGATTACTAGGGCTATGTGGCTAACTGATGAGTAGGCGATGAGAGATTTCAGGTCTGTTTGTCGTAAGCAGATGGAGCTGGTTATAATTATGCCTCATAGGGATAGTATAATGAATGGATAGGCTATAGAGCTTGTAACTGGGTGAAGAAAGATTGAAATTCGAATTATCCCATATCCCCCTAGTTTTAGAAGGATTGCTGCTAGGACTATGGATCCAGCGATGGGAGCTTCAACATGTGCTTTAGGAAGTCATAAGTGGAGACCGTAGAGGGGTATTTTTACTATAAAGGCTATAATGCATGCTAGCCATAGGATGTTATTTGTTCAAGTTGTGGGGAGGTTTAAGGTTTGGTATAAAGAGATTAGGAAATTTAGTGATCCTGTTGATTTTTGAATATAGATTAGAGCGATTAGTAGTGGTAAGGATCCTACTAGAGTATAGAATAGGAAATAGAGTCCTGCGTTTAAGCGTTCTGCTTGATTCCCTCATCGTGTAATAATAATTAGAGTAGGAATTAACGTGGCTTCGAAGAGGACGTAAAATATGATTAACTCTATAGCGGAGAATGTTATAATTAAAAATGATTGGAGTGATACAAGTATAAGAATGTAAAGTTTTTTTCGGGTTAGAGGCTCGTTTGATAGGTGGTTTTGGCTTGCTATGATTATTAGAGGTAGTAATCATGCTGTTAGGACTAGGAGGGGTGAGGATAGGGGGTCAGAAAAGAAGGTTAGGGAGAAGACTAGGTCGTTATCGTTTGGTTGGATAAGTGTAAGAAGGGCAATGAGGCTAATTATTAGGCTGTGAATTGAAGGATTAATTCAGATTATTGAGTTTTTAGAAAATCATGTAAGTGGGGCAAGAAGAATTGTGGGTAGGATGATTTTTAGCATTGGAGGATGTTAAGGTTTTGAACATAATCTAAGCCATAGGTGTTAGATACTATCACTAGAAGAGCTAGTCCTACTGCAGCTTCGCATGCGGCAAAGACTAGGAGGATAATTGGTATTATAAATGATAAAGTGAAATGTGAGTTTAGAACTAATAAGGTACTTAGAATGAATATAGATAATATTATTCCTTCTAAGCATAAAAGGGATGATATCAGGTGGGATCGATAAATAAATATTCCTAGTAGTGAGGTTATGTAGGCAATGATAATATTTAGAATGATAATAGGCATGTTGATAATTATGTTGGCACATAATTTAGTGAGTCGAAATCACTTGTTTTAAGTTAAACTAATTATCATTATTCAACTCATTCTAAGCCTTTTTGAATTCATTCGTATGCCAGGCCAAGGGTAAGAATAAGGAGGAGCATAAAAGCTACTATCAATATTAGTGTTAAGTTATTGGTTTGGGATGCTCAGGGTAGTGGAAGAAGAAGAGCAATTTCCAGATCAAATAGAAGGAAGGTGATGGCAACGAGGAAAAATTTTATGGAGAACGGGAGTCGGGCTGATCCTATGGGGTCGAAGCCGCATTCATAAGGGCTTGTCTTTTCTGCATAAATGTTTAGTTGGGGTAGTCAGAATGCTAGTGAGATTAAGAGTAGGGCGATGAATGTGTTGGTGAAGAGAGAAATTAATAAGTTTATTACTCTCTCCCAGGATTGTTCTGGGGCTAGCTGATTGGAAGTCAACTGTACTGGGTTATATACTAAGAGAGTATGACCCTCATCAATAAATTGAGACGTATAAGAATAATCAGACAACATCTACAAAGTGTCAGTATCAGGCTGCTGCTTCAAACCCAAAGTGGTGATTGGAGGTGAAATGGAAGTATAATTGACGTGCTAGACACACTAAAAGAAAGGTAGATCCAATAATTACATGGAGTCCATGAAATCCGGTAGCTATAAAAAATGTAGAGCCATAAACGCCATCTGAAATTGTGAAGGAGGTCTCTAGATATTCTGAGGCTTGAAGTAATGTGAAATATAATCCAAGGGCGATTGTGACAGATAGCGCTTGAATTATGTGTGTTCGGTTGCCTTCTATTAAGCTATGATGAGCCCAGGTGATTGAGACACCTGAAGCTAAGAGGACGGAAGTATTCAGTAGGGGAACTTCTAGAGGGTTCAGGGGATTTACTCCTACTGGAGGTCAGCAGCCTCCTAGTTCAGGAGTTGGAGCTAGACTTGAGTGATAGAAAGCTCAGAAAAAGCCTGCGAAGAAAAATACTTCTGAGACAATAAAGAGGATTATTCCATATCGGAGGCCTTTTTGAACAATTGTTGTGTGATGGCCCTGAAATGTTCCTTCACGAATAATGTCTCGTCATCATTGATATATAGTAAGAACGTTAGTAGATATACCAAGTATTAGAATAAAATTGGAGTTGAAGTGAAATCATATGATTAGTCCAGAAGTTAAGAGTAGAGCAGAGAGGGCTCCTGTGAGGGGTCATGGACTGGGGTTGACTATGTGGTAGGCATGGGTTTGGTGGGTCATTAGGTATTGTCATGTAAGTAGAGACTTACTAAGAGGGTGAAAACATATGCTTGAATTAGGGCGACGGCGAATTCGAGTAGAGTTAAAAGAATGAGAATAATAAATGTTATTATTGCTGTGGGAAGACTAATAGACACTAGAGCTAGCGTGGCCCCTCCAATTAAATGTATGAGTAAGTGACCAGCCGTAATGTTGGCTGTTAATCGGACTGCTAGAGCTATAGGTTGAATAAATAGGCTAATGGTCTCAATGATAATTAGTATGGGAATCAATGGGATTGGAGTGCCTTGAGGGAGGAAATGAGCTAGGGATGCTTTGGTTTTATGGCGGAAGCCTGTAATTACTGCCCCGGCTCATAAAGGGATAGCTATACCTAGATTTATTGATAGTTGTGTTGTTGGTGTGAAGGAGTGGGGGAGGAGACCTAGTAAATTTGTGGACCCAATAAATAGGATGAGTGAGATAAGTATCAGAGATCAGGTTCGTCCTTTTGGGTTATGTATTACTATTATTTGTTTTAATACTAATTGAATTAGTCATTGTTGTATAGAGATTAAACGGTTGTTGATAAGTCGGTAAGGTGAAGGAAATAGAATGTTTGGAAGTAAAATGATAAGGACAACAATAGGAAGGCCTATTAGTGTAGGGGTAATGAAAGAGGCAAATAGATTTTCGTTCATTTATCTTCTCAAGGGGTTTTATGAAGGGTTAGTGCTATGTCTTTAGGAGTTAGATTAGAGGGGAAGGGGTGGTTAGAAATTTTGATTTGGAAAAAGATAAATAGGGCAAGGAGCATGGAGATAATTGTAATTAGTCATGTAGATGTATCTAGTTGAGGCATGTCATTATGAGGAGGTTTAGACTCCTAGTCTTTAACTTAAAAGGTTAATGCTAGATTAGCTTCATAATGAATTTATAGTATTGATGAAGATCAGTTTTCGAAATATTTTAGTGGAACTAGTTCGAGGACGATTGGTATGAAACTGTGGTTAGATCCACAGATTTCTGAGCATTGGCCATAGTATAACCCGGGTCGTGTTGACGTTAGGGTGGCTTGATTAAGTCGGCCTGGGATGGCATCTGTTTTTAGTCCAAGAGAAGGGACAGCTCAGGAGTGGAGTACGTCTTCTGATGAAATAAGTAAGCGAACAGGGAGTTCTATGGGTAAAACAACCCGGTTATCTACTTCTAGAAGACGCAGTTCTCCTGGTTTTAGGTCGGAGGTAGGGATTATATAAGAATCAAAGTTTAGGTCCTCGTAGTCCGTGTACTCGTAGCTTCAATATCATTGGTGGCCTATTGTTTTAACTGTTAAGGCAGGGTCATTAATTTCATCTATTATATAAAGAATTCGTAGTGAAGGTAGAGCAATTAGGATGAGAATAATTGCTGGGAGAATTGTTCAGATAGTTTCAACCTCTTGGGCATCTATTGTACTTGTATGGGTAAGTTTGGTTGTAAGTATGAGTGAGATAATATAAAGGACCAGGGAGCTAATTAAGAAGACAATTATCAGGGTATGATCATGAAAGTGTAAGAGCTCTTCTATAATGGGTGAAGTGGCGTCTTGAAAACCAAGTTCGAATGGATAAGCCATGCAAGACATAAAGGATTTTAACCTATAAATTAACTTTGACAAAGTTATGTAATTATTTTACTAACGTCTTATAAAGAAAGACATGATGGTCATGAAATTGGCTTGAAACCAGTTGTAGGGGGTTCAATTCCTTCCTTTCTTGATTTTATGCTTTTACGTAAGTTGGCTCTTCGAATGTATGGTAAGGAGGAGGGCATCCGTGTAATCATTCTAGGTTAGTTGTGGTTAGTTCAACTATTGATACCTCTCGTTTTGACGCGAATGCTTCTCAGATTATAAAAATTATAATTATCACAGCTGTCAGGGAAATAAATGAGCCCATTGAGGATACTGTATTTCATGCTGTATATGCATCTGGGTAGTCTGAGTAACGTCGGGGTATACCTGATAAGCCTAGAAAATGTTGTGGAAAGAAGGTCATGTTTACTCCTACAAATATTACGGTGAAATGAATTTTAGCTCATGTGTCATCGAGAGAATATCCGGAGAATAAAGGGAATCAATGGGCGAAGCCTCCCATAATTGCAAAGACAGCACCTATTGATAAGACATAGTGGAAGTGGGCTACAACATAATAAGTATCATGTAAGACGATGTCTAATGACGAGTTAGCTAGGACAATTCCTGTTAGTCCTCCTACAGTAAATAGAAAGATAAAGCCCAGGGCTCATAGTATAGCAGGGGATCATTTGATGTTCCCCCCATGCAAGGTTGCTAGTCAGCTAAAGACTTTTACCCCTGTTGGGATAGCAATAATTATGGTGGCTGATGTGAAGTATGCTCGAGTGTCTACGTCTATTCCAACAGTAAATATGTGATGAGCTCATACAATAAATCCCAGGAAGCCAATGGATATTATAGCTCAGACTATTCCTATATACCCAAAAGGCTCTTTTTTACCTGAATAATATGTTACAATATGAGAGATTATTCCGAAGCCTGGTAAGATTAGAATATAAACTTCAGGGTGACCAAAGAATCAGAATAAATGTTGGTAAAGAATAGGGTCGCCTCCTCCGGCAGGATCAAAGAATGTGGTATTTAGGTTACGATCAGTTAAGAGTATAGTGATTCCTGCAGCGAGAACTGGGAGAGATAGGAGAAGTAAAACGGCTGTGATTAGCACAGATCAAACAAACAATGGGGTTTGGTATTGAGATATGGCTGGGGGTTTTATGTTAATGATAGTGGTAATAAAGTTAATTGCCCCTAAAATTGATGAAACACCAGCTAAGTGAAGTGAAAAAATAGTTAAGTCAACAGAAGCTCCAGCATGTGCAAGGTTTCCAGCTAGTGGCGGATAAACTGTCCATCCAGTTCCTGCACCTGCTTCAACTATAGATGAAGCTAGGAGAAGGAGAAAAGAGGGTGGAAGAAGCCAGAAACTTATATTATTTATTCGGGGAAATGCTATATCAGGAGCTCCAATTATCAGAGGGACTAATCAATTTCCAAATCCACCAATTATGATGGGCATGACTATAAAGAAAATTATTACAAAAGCGTGTGCAGTCACAATTACGTTATAAATTTGATCATCTCCTAGCAGAGTACCAGGTTGGCCTAGTTCAGCTCGGATAAGAAGGCTAAGGGCAGTTCCTACTATTCCAGCCCAGGCACCAAATAAGAGGTAAAGTGTTCCAATGTCTTTGTGATTGGTTGAGAATAATCAACGGTTGACGAACATAGGTAGGTGGTAAAATGGCTGAGCAAGCATTAGACTGTAAATCTAAAGACAGAGGTTGAATCCTCTTTTTACCAAAGTCCTGAGGTGAATGTCATATTGAATTGCAAATTCAAAGAAGCAGCTTCAACTCTGCCGGGGCTTCTCCCGCCTTTTTTCTTAACGGCGGGAGAAGTGAATTGAAGCCAGTTGTGTTAGGCGTTTAGCTGTTAACTAAATTTTTGCAGGTTGGAATCCTGTCGGTTCAGGGTTGTGGAGGGCTTAGTTTAATTAAAATAATTGATTTGCATTCAGTTGATGTAAGATGAGATCTTGCAGTCCTTAGGTCAGGAATTAAGTAAGGCTACTTGCTTAGGGCTTTGAAGGCCCTTGGTCTAAATTAACCTAAATTCCTAATTTAGAGTAGAAAGAATTGGTGTAAGGGGGAGGGATAGGATTGATACGATTATGATAGCTGAGATTAGAGGGGTTAGCTTAATGTTTTCGAATTGTCATTTTATTTTGTTGTTGTTGGATGATGGAAATAGCGTTAGTGATGTTGAGTAGATTAGTCGTATGTAGAAATATAGGTTTAGTAGCGCTATTATGGCTATGGCTGTTGGTATGATGATATTATCATTGTATACGAGTTCTTTAATGATTATTCACTTAGGGGCGAATCCTGTGAGCGGTGGTAGACCTCCTAGGGATATAAGAATAATAAGGGTAATTGAGGTTAGGAGAGGAAATTTGTTTCATGTGTTTGATAATATTAGAGTAGTAGTGTTTTTGTCCGAGTGAAATAGCAGGAATATGCTGACTGTAAGGATAATATAGATAATTAGATTAAGCATGGTGAGGGTGGGATTGAATGGGATAATTGCTATTATTCATCCCATGTGGGCGATTGATGAATAGGCTAGGATTTTTCGGAGTTGAGTTTGATTAAGGCCACCTCATCCACCTATTGCAATGGATAGAATTGCCATAAATATTAGCAGGGGGGTATTAATTGATTGAATAATTTGGGTTATGATTGAAATGGGGGCGATTTTTTGTCATGTGAGAAGGATTATCCCTGATATAAGAGTGGTTCCTTGAGTTACTTCTGGGACTCATAAGTGGAAGGGAGCAAGTCCTATTTTCATAGACAGCGCTATGGTAAGTATAAGAGATGGGATTGGGGCTAGGGGGTTGGTTAGGAGTCATTCTCCGGTTTTTATAAAATTTATGATTGCGCTTATTATTAGTATTATTGATGCAGTGGCTTGGATTAAAAAATATTTAGCTGCAGCTTCTGTAGATCGAGGGTTTGGTTTGTTTATTAGGATTGGGATTATTGCCAACATGCTTATTTCTAGGCCGACTCAAGCGAGGAGTCAGTGGGAGCTAAATAGTGTAATAAGGGTGCCTGAAAATAATGTTAAGTAGATAGCGATAGAAGTAATAGGGTTAATTAGTATGGGAAGGATTATGAACCAACATTTTCGGGGTATGGGCCCGATAGCTTATTTAGCTGACCTTACTATTAGAATGTGGTGTATGAGGTAGCACGAAGAATTTTGAGTTCTTAGGACTAGGTTCAAATCCTATAGTTCTAGAAATAAGAGGGTTTAAACCTCTATTTTTTACTCTATCAAAGTAACTCTTTTGTCAGACATATTTCTTTAGGTTTGAGGAGGGATACAAGCGATGGCGATGGGGAGGGAGATATGTCATATACACAAGGCTAGGGTCAGTGGTAGAAAATTTTTTCATAGTAAGTGTATAAGTTGGTCATATCGGAATCGTGGATAGGATGCTCGAATTCATAGGAATACAGATGTCAGGATGAGTGTTTTTAATATAAAGCTGAATGTGAAGGATTCGGGTGATATAGGGTTAAGGAGGGTGCCTAGGAATAGTGTTGTAGTGAGAGCATTTATTATAATAATGTTGGCGTATTCGGCTACAAAAAATAGGGCAAAAGGGCCGGCGGCATATTCTACGTTGAAGCCTGAGACTAGTTCTGATTCTCCTTCTGCTAAGTCAAAGGGGGCTCGGTTAGTCTCTGCGAGAGTTGAGATGAATCATATTATTGCTAGAGGTCATGTGGGCAGTAGCAGTCAGATGGATTCTTGAGTTGTAATTAGGGTTGATAGTGTAAATGATCCGTTTATGAGGAGGACTGATAGAAGAATAATGGCTAGAGTGACTTCGTAGGAAATTGTTTGGGCAACGGCTCGTAGTGCTCCGATTAGAGCATATTTAGAATTGGATGCTCATCCAGATCATAGGATTGTGTAGACAGCTAGGCTTGATGTTGCAAGAATAAATAGGACTCCTATGTTTATATTAATGAGGGGTTGGGGTATGGGTAGCGGGATTCATATTGTGAATGCTAGGGTTAGGGCTAAGGAGGGGGCGGTAATAAATAGAATGATGGAGGATGTTAGTGGTTTGAGGGGTTCTTTCATAAATAGTTTTACGACGTCGGCGAATGGTTGGAGCAAACCATAGGGTCCAACGACATTTGGACCTTTCCGGAGTTGTATGTAGCCTAATATTTTTCGCTCAACTAAAGTTAGAAAAGCTACGGCTAGAAGGATAGGGATAATTAAGAGGAGTAGGTTAATTATGAGCATATATGTTAAGAAGAGGAGTTGAACCTCTGAGTGTAAAGTTTTAAGTTTTATGCAATCACCGGGCTCTGCCATCTTAACTAACCCTGCTCTTGGGTTGATGTATGTATATAGATTATTAGATTGAGATTATATCATCTATTGTCTGTAAGGCATGTTGTGGGTATTGGCCTCATTTCTCTTGTCCTTTCGTACTGGGAGAAATATAAAATAGATAGAAACCGACCTGGATTTCTCCGGTCTGAACTCAGATCACGTAGGACTTTAATCGTTGAACAAACGAACCATTAATAGCGGTTGCACCATTTGGATGTCCTGATCCAACATCGAGGTCGTAAACCCTACTGTCGATATGGACTCTTGGGTAGGATTGCGCTGTTATCCCTAGGGTAACTTGTTCCGTTGATCAAAAGCTTGGGTCAATTTATGAATATAAATTTAGACGGGTCTGGGTCTGAATTAAGATCATTCGGAGGTTAATTTATGCTCCGAGGTCACCCCAACCAAAATTTTTAACTCAAGGGCAAGAGAGGTTGTGCCTTATAGGTTTTATGCCTTATAGGTTTTATGAGTGTTTGCTTGAATTAATAAATTTAAGCTCCATAGGGTCTTCTCGTCTTATTTGTCTATCCCCGCCTCTTCACGGGGAGGTCAATTTCACTGATTAAAAGTAAGAGACAGATTAACCCTCGTTTAGCCGTTCATACAAGTCCCTATTTAAAGAACAAATGATTATGCTACCTTTGCACGGTCAGGATACCGCGGCCGTTTAACGTGTGTCACTGGGCAGGCAGTGCCTCTAATACTGTTTATGCTAGAGGTGATGTTTTTGGTAAACAGGCGGGGTTAGTGTTTGCCGAGTTCCTTTTACTTTTTTTAATCTTTCCCTTAAGTGCATGCCGGTGTTGGATTAACATTATGTGTAATAAAGGTTGATATTGGTGGGTTGAATTATAAGTTTGTTAACTATCAGTGATATATTCGGGCTGATATAAACTTATGCAGGGAGAAATGTTTTTCTTGTTACTCATATTAACATTATTGCTTCTATTGATGTTTATAGATTAATCCAGTATAAAATTAGGAGGTGATTTTAATATTTAGATTGAGTTGGGTTTGATTGGTTAAGCTTGAACGCTTTTTTAATTGATGGCTGCTTTTAAGCCAACTATGGAGTTTGTTTAGTTTACTCACTAATTAAGGTTTTTTCCTGTATCTAAAGAGCTGTCCCTCTTTAGAGTAACAATTAAATTTACGTTTAGATTATGGGTTCTTGAAGTAAATTTAAAGTTGAACTAAAATTCTTATCTGGATAACCAGCTATCACCAGGCTCGATAGGCTTTTCACCACTACTTATAGGTCTTTCCACTATTTTGCCACATAGACGGATTAGCTCTTAATGCTGCCCATAAGTAGCTCGTCTGGTTTCGGGGTTCTTGACTTAAATTCTTTTTGCGAAGTGATTTCTAGTTAATTCATTATGCAAAAGGTAAAAGAGTTAGTCTTTGCTTTGTTGTACTATAAGTTATTTCTTTCATCTTTCCCTTGCGGTACTAGCTCTATAGCTCCAAGGTTAAAATTTCTATCGCCTATACTTTTGTAGGGGTAAATGTTTTATTTAAGTAGAATACGTAGTTATGTGTAGTTAAGGTTGCATGGGCTAGGACTGGTTCAAGATGTTCATAGGTATATGAAGTCTTCCGGGTGTAAGCCGGGTGCTTTGGCTAAGCTACATCTTGATTTAGTCCAAGCACACTTTCCAGTATGCTTACCTTGTTACGACTTATCTCTTCTCGTGCTACTGGTAGGATTAATTAAATATTGAGGCCTGTGTTGTAGGACTTGAAGAGGGTGACGGGCGGTGTGTGCGTGCTTTATTGCCCAATTCAGTTAAGCTCTCTATTCTTAACTTACTACTAAATCCGCCTCAGGCTTAAAGTTTCATGAAAGCTGTCGTGAAGATTGTTCTAGTATGTAGAAAATGTAGCCCATTTCACTCCACCCCATAGGCTACACCTTGACCTAACGTATTTATGTTTTATTATTGTGCTTACTATAAGACTTTGTTAAGGTTCGCTGAGGATGGCGGTATATAGGCTGGTATTTGCTAGGGGTGGTAAGGTATAACGGGGTTTATCGATTATAGAACAGGCTCCTCTAGAGGGGTGTAAAGCACCGCCAAGTCCTTTGAGTTTTTAGCTATGGCTAGTAGTACTCTGGCGAATGGTCTTGTTGTTTGAGCATTTGAGTTTAGGGCTAGGCATAGTGGGGTATCTAATCCCAGTTTGGGTCTTAGCTATCGTGAGTTCAAAAATTTTAAGACTACTTTCGTTATTTATCTTTATTAGTACTAGGACTTTTTACAGCTTAGTATAAGCTGGGTCTTATTGAGTTTATTATTTTAATCACGCTTTACGCCGTGTCTTATTGGCTTGGGTTAATCGTATGACCGCGGTGGCTGGCACGAAATTAACCAACCCTATTATAGTATAACTTAGTCGAACTTTCGTTCATGAGCTTAATCTTAATCACTGCTGTATCCCGTAGGGGTGTGGCTGAGCAAGGCGTTATGAGCAACTGAAGTAGTGCGCTTGATACCCGCTCCTTTAAATCTTATTGATTTGGAGGGCATTCTCACCGGGACATGGATGTTTGCATGTGTAAGTTTACTAGAAGTCAATAAGAAGGCCAGGACCAAACCTTTGTGTTTATGGAGTATTAAATACTCATCTAAGCATTTTCAGTGCTTTGCTTTAATATTTAAGCTACATTAACGGATGTTTAAGGCTAGTGAGTAATTATTTGGTTTTGATAATATTTGATTCATGCATTCTTATATATGTCCATGTCAAATTAAGTATTTCATAAGTATCAATTATGTAATTAGTTGATAAGAGAAATTTCTTGTTTAAATTATGGGTCA